AATGAATTGCCTGATTAAAGGATTATCTTGATAGGATAAATAATGTAATTACAATTACATTCATTATATTTAATAGAATTAAACTATTCCCAAAAGTATCAAAAACTTTTGTGCATCATACACCAAAATATATTTTAAAAAAGATAAGCTAATTAAGCTACTGGGCTCATACCCCACTCATAAAGGTTTTAATCCTTTTCTTTTTAATCTTTAATAATTCATCAAAAATTATATTTTTTTTTATATTAATAATAAGAACAATAATTACTATTTCCGCTAATTCTTGATTAGGAGCTTGAATAGGATTAGAAATTAATTTATTATCATTTATCCCCCTAATAAATGATAATAATTTAATATCTAATGAATCATCACTAAAATATTTTTTAACTCAAGCATTAGCCTCATCAATTTTATTATTTTCAACTATTCTTTTTATATATAAAAATAATTTTATATATTATAATAAAGATAATACAATTAATATAATAATTTTATCATCTTTATTAATAAAAAGAGGAACAGCTCCTTTCCATTTCTGATTTCCTAATGTAATAGAAGGAATAAATTGAATTAATGCATTAATTTTAATAACATGGCAAAAAATTGGTCCCTTAATACTTATTTCTTATTTAATAATTAAACCTATATTATTTGTATGTATTATTCTTTCAGTTATTGTAGGTTCAATAGGTGGATTAAATCAAACATCTTTACGAAAATTAATAACATTTTCTTCCATTAATCATTTAGGTTGAATATTAATAAGTATATATTCAAATGAATCTTTATGAATTACTTATTTTTTATTTTATACTTTTATATCATTTAATATAATTTTTTTATTTAATATATTTAAGTTATATCATATTAATCAATTGTTTTCTTTATTTTTAACTAATAAAACATTTAAATTTTCTTTATTTTTAAATCTTTTATCATTAGGGGGTTTACCACCATTTATAGGATTTATTCCTAAATGATTAACTATTCAATATTTAACTTTTAATAATCAATTATTTATATTAACAGTAATAATTCTTATAACATTAATTACACTATTTTTTTATTTACGATTATGTTATACAGCTTTTATATTAAATCATTATGAAAATAATTGAAACTTTAATATTTATTGAAATAATTTTTCAATAAATATTTATTTAATTTTTTCATTTATTTCTACATTTGGTTTATTTATTATTAGACTTATTTATTATTTAATTTAAGATTTTAAGTTAAATAAACTAATAGCCTTCAAAGCTATAAATATAAGAATAATCTTTTAAGTCTTAATAATTAATTTAAATTATTCCCTTAGAATTGCATTCTAATATCATTATTGACTATAAGACCCAATCTATTTTTAATTAATTTTTGATTAAAAAGAATAATTTCTTATAAATAGATTTACAATCTATCGCCTAATCTTCAGCCATTTAATCGCAACAATGATTATTTTCAACTAATCATAAAGATATTGGTACATTATATTTTGTATTTGGAACATGAGCAGGAATAGTAGGTACTTCTTTAAGTGTACTTATTCGAGCTGAATTAGGTCATCCAGGTGCCTTAATTGGAGATGATCAAATTTATAATGTTATTGTAACAGCTCATGCATTTGTAATAATTTTTTTTATAGTTATACCTATTATAATTGGTGGATTTGGAAATTGACTAGTTCCTTTAATATTAGGAGCTCCTGATATAGCATTCCCTCGAATAAATAATATAAGATTCTGATTATTACCTCCTTCTTTAACTTTATTATTAGTAAGAAGTATAGTAGAAAATGGAGCTGGAACTGGTTGAACAGTTTATCCTCCATTATCAAGTAATATTGCTCATGGAGGAGCTTCAGTTGATTTAGCAATTTTCTCTCTACATTTATCTGGTATATCATCAATTTTAGGTGCCGTAAATTTTATTACAACTGTAATTAATATACGTTCAACAGGTATTACATATGATCGAATACCTTTATTTGTTTGATCTGTTGCTATTACAGCTCTTTTACTTTTACTATCACTTCCTGTATTAGCAGGAGCTATTACTATATTATTAACTGATCGAAATTTAAATACTTCATTTTTTGACCCAGCAGGAGGAGGAGATCCAATTTTATATCAACACTTATTTTGATTCTTTGGTCATCCAGAAGTTTATATTTTAATTCTTCCTGGATTTGGAATAATTTCTCATATTATTAGTCAAGAATGTGGAAAAAAGGAAACTTTTGGATCATTAGGTATAATTTATGCTATATTAGCTATTGGTTTATTAGGATTTATTGTATGAGCACATCATATATTTACAGTTGGAATAGACGTTGATACTCGAGCTTATTTTACATCAGCTACAATAATTATTGCTATTCCAACTGGAATTAAAATTTTCAGTTGATTAGCAACATTACATGGAACACAATTAGTTTATTCACCTGCAATTATTTGAGCATTAGGATTTGTTTTCTTATTTACAGTTGGAGGATTAACAGGTGTAATTTTAGCAAATTCATCTATTGATATTATTTTACATGATACATATTATGTAGTTGCACATTTTCATTATGTTTTATCAATAGGAGCAGTATTCGCAATTATAGCAGGATTTGTACATTGATATCCATTATTTACAGGATTAATATTAAATAATAAATGATTAAAAACTCAATTTTTAATTATATTCATTGGAGTAAATTTAACATTTTTCCCTCAACATTTTCTAGGTTTAGCAGGAATACCTCGACGATATTCAGATTATCCTGATGCATATACAGCATGAAATATTGTATCAACAATCGGTTCAACAATTTCATTAATTGCTATTATTTTCTTTATAATTATTATTTGAAAAAGTATAATTAAACAACGACAAATTATTTATCCAATACAATTAAATTCATCAATTGAATGATATCAAAATATCCCACCAGCAGAACATAGTTATTCAGAATTACCATTACTATCAAATTTCTAATATGGCAGATTAGTGCAATGGATTTAAGCTCCATATATAAAGTATTTTACTTTTATTAGAAAATTAAATGTCAACATGAGCAAATTTAGGATTACAAGATAGAGCTTCTCCACTTATAGAACAATTAACATTTTTTCATGACCACGCATTATTAATTTTAATTATAATTACTGTAATAGTAGGTTATATAATAATTATATTATTCTTTAACAACTACAGAAATCGATACTTACTTCATGGACAAACTATTGAAGTTATTTGAACAATTCTTCCAGCTTTTATTTTATTATTTATTGCTTTCCCATCTTTACGATTATTATATTTATTAGATGAAATTAATGAACCATCAATTACTTTAAAATCAATTGGTCATCAATGATATTGAAGCTATGAATATTCAGATTTTTTAAATATTGAATTTGATTCATATATAATTCCAACTAATGAATTAAAATTAGATGGATTTCGATTATTAGATGTAGATAATCGAATTGTTCTACCTATAAATTCTCAAATTCGAATTTTAGTAACATCAGCTGATGTTATTCATTCATGAACAATTCCATCTTTAGGTGTAAAAGTTGATGGAACTCCAGGTCGATTAAATCAAACAAATTTTTTAATTAATCAACCTGGTTTATTTTTTGGACAATGCTCAGAAATTTGTGGTGCAAATCATAGTTTTATACCTATTGTAATTGAAAGTATCCCAATAAATTTCTTTATTAAATGAATTTCTAATATAAATTAATCATTAAATGACTGAAAGCAAGTACTGGTCTCTTAAACCATGTTATAGTAATCTAGCAATTACTTTTAATGGAAAAAAAAAAAAAAAAAAATTAGTTAAATAAATAACATTAGTATGTCAAACTAAAATTATTAAATTATTAATATTTTTTAATCCCACAAATAGCTCCTATTAGTTGATTAAGTTTATTTTTATTATTTTCAATAATTTTTATTTTATTTAATATAATAAATTATTTTATTTATTTACCTTCAATACCAAAATCTAAAACTTCAAGTAAAATTGTTACAAAGTCTATAAATTGAAAATGATAACTAATTTATTTTCTGTCTTTGACCCTTCTTCTAGTATTTTTAATCTTTCATTAAATTGATTAAGAACTTTTATTGGTTTATTAATAATTCCATCTATATACTGATTTATACCATCACGATATCATATTATTTGAAATAATATTTTATTAACTCTTCATAAAGAATTTAAAACTTTATTGGGAAATCCTAATCAAAAAGGAACAACATTAATTTTTATTTCATTATTTTCAATAATTTTATTTAATAATTTTATAGGATTATTTCCTTATATTTTTACTAGAACAAGTCATTTAGTGTTAACATTAGCATTAGCTTTACCTTTATGATTAGCTTTTATAATTTATGGATGATTAAATCATACACAACATATATTTGCTCATTTAGTTCCTCAAGGTACTCCTCCTGTTTTAATACCTTTTATAGTATGTATTGAAACAATTAGAAATATTATTCGTCCTGGAACTTTAGCAGTTCGATTAACAGCTAATATAATTGCTGGACATTTACTTTTAACATTATTAGGTAATACAGGACCTTCATTATCATATGCAATTGTTGTTATTTTATTAATTACACAAATTTTATTACTAGTTTTAGAATCAGCTGTTGCTATAATTCAATCCTATGTATTTGCTGTATTAAGAACTTTATATTCTAGAGAAGTAATTTAAAATAAATGTCAACACATTCAAATCATCCATTCCACTTAGTAGATTATAGCCCATGACCATTAACAAGTGCAATTGGTATTATAACAATAGTTTCAGGTTTAGTTAAATGATTCCATCAATATGATAATTCATTATTATTATTAGGAACAACAATTACAATTTTAACTGTTTATCAATGATGACGAGATGTATCCCGAGAAGGAACTTTTCAAGGATTACATACATTAATAGTAACTACAGGATTACGATGAGGAATAATTTTATTTATTATTTCTGAAGTTTTATTTTTTTCATCATTTTTTTGAGCATTTTTTCATAGAAGTTTATCTCCAGCTATTGAATTAGGTGCTGTTTGACCTCCTATAGGAATTGAACCTTTTAATCCATTTCAAATTCCTTTATTAAATACAACTATTTTATTAGCATCAGGAATTACTGTAACTTGAACTCATCATAGCTTAATGGAAGGAAATTTTTCTCAAACAACTCAAGGTTTATTTTTTACAGTTTTATTAGGAATTTATTTTTCTATTTTACAAGCTTATGAATATATTGAAGCACCTTTTACAATTGCTGATGCAGTATATGGATCTACATTTTATATAGCAACAGGATTCCATGGAATTCATGTTTTAATTGGAACTACATTTTTATTAGTTTGTTTACTTCGACATTTAAATAATCATTTTTCAAAAAATCATCATTTTGGATTTGAAGCAGCCGCATGATATTGACATTTTGTAGATATTGTTTGATTATTCCTTTATGTATCAATTTATTGATGAGGAGGATAATTTATTTATATAGTATAAAAGTATATATGACTTCCAATCATAAGGTTTATTAATTATTAATAATATAAATAATTTTTTCAATTACATTAATAGCTTCAATTATTATGATATTATCAATTGTAGTAATAATACTTGCTACTATTTTATCTAAAAAAAGATATGCAGATCGAGAAAAAAGCTCTCCATTTGAATGTGGGTTTGACCCTATATCTTCTTCTCGTATACCTTTTTCTTTAAAATTTTTTTTAATTACAATTATTTTTTTAATTTTTGATGTAGAAATTGCACTAATTCTACCAATAATTTTAATTATAAATTACTCAAATTTATTTATATGATCAATTACTTCTGTAATTTTTATTTTAATTTTATTATTAGGATTATACCATGAATGAAATCAAGGAATATTAAATTGATCAAACTAGGGTTATAGTTAATATATTTATAACATTTGATTTGCATTCAAAAATAATTGATTAATTCAATTTACCTTGAATATGAAGCGATATATTGCAATTAGTTTCGACCTAATCTTAGGTAATTCTACCCTTATTCTATATATACATATTAATTGAAACCAAAATAGAGGTATATCACTGTTAATGATAAAAATGAATATATAATTCCAATTAAAGAAATATGAAGATCAAATAAAAGCTGCTAACTTTTTATTTTAATGGTTAAATTCCATTTATATTTCTATTTATATAGTTTAAAATTAAAACCTTACATTTTCATTGTAAAAATAAAATTATAATTTTTATAAATAATAAATTACTAAAATTAATTATTTAATTATAATATTTAAAGATTTAAATAATCTCCCTAACATCTTCAATGTTATACTCTAAATATAAGCTATTTAAATATAAAATTAAAAATAATAATAAAATTATAATTCACAATACAAAAATTAATAAATAAATTTTTAAATTATTATTTTGAATTACATAATTAAATTGAGAATAATTAACTAATTGTTTATATAAATTTTGACTACCCATAAATTCTGACCATCCCTGATCAAAATTTTTAACTACATTTATACCTAACTTTAATGAATAATTAATAATCCCATATGTAGAAATATAAGGTATAAATCATATAGAACCAGCAAATATTCTTAAATAATAATTATTTAAAGATTTATTAATAAAAAATAAAGAAATTTTAGATATTAAATAACCTGTTAATCCTCCAACAATACATACAAATAAAGTTATAAATTTTAAATAATATGGTAAACAAATTGTATAAGGAGTTAAAAAAATTAATCATCTTAATATTCTTCCTCCAATAATTCTTATAACTATTAAACCAAGTATCCCCTTTAATATAATTCAACCTTCATCATTTAAAACATTTAATGCTCTACAATTTAAATCTCCTGTTATTGAATAATAAACTAAACGTAAAGAATAACATACAGTTAAACCAGTTGAAAAAAAGAAAAGAAAATAAATAAATAAATTTACTATTCTTAAAGATACAACTTCTAAAATTAAATCCTTTGAATAAAATCCTGCTAAAAAAGGTATTCCACATAAAGCTAAATTTGCAACATTAAAACAAGAAGATGTTAAAGGTATATAAATTCTTAATCCTCCTATTAAACGTAAATCTTGAGAATTATTTATATTATGAATAATAGCTCCTGCACATATAAAAAGTAATGCCTTAAATAAAGCATGAGTTAATAAATGAAAAAATGCTAATTTTTCATATCCTATAGATAAAATTATTATTATTAAACCTAATTGTCTTAAAGTTGATAAAGCAATAATTTTTTTTAAATCAAATTCAAAATTAGCCCCTAACCCAGATATAAATATAGTTAATCCAGCCAATAATAACAATAATTGAGATATTATAGTATTAACTAATAATAAATTAAATCGAATTAATAAATAAATTCCTGCTGTTACTAAAGTTGAAGAATGAACTAAAGCTGAAACAGGAGTTGGAGCTGCCATAGCTGCAGGCAATCAAGAACTAAAAGGAATTTGAGCTCTTTTAGTTATAGCAGCTAATATAACTAAACTTCCAACAATAACTATTTCTTTATCATTTTTTATAAATTCTAAATAATAAATATAATTTCATCTTCCATAATTTAATATTCAAGCAATTGCTATTAATAAAGCTACATCTCCAATTCGATTTAATAAAGCTGTTAATATACCAGCATTAAATGATTTTACATTTTGAAAATAAATAACTAAACAATAAGAAACTAATCCTAAACCATCTCATCCTAATAAAATTCTTACTAAATTAGGTCTAATAATTAATATCATTATAGAAAATACAAATATTAAAACTAATATAATAAATCGATTAATATTAATATCAGATCTTATATATTCTTTTCTATAATAAATTACTAAAGAAGAAATAAATAAAACAAATGATATAAATATTAAACTTATTCAATCAAATAAAAAAGTTATTACAATTCTTATTGAATTCATTGAAACAACTTCCCATTCTAAAAAAAAAACTAATTCATTTAAAATAAAATAAAATGAAAAAATTAATAAAGTAATTCTAATAGAAATCAAAATAATAAAATTAATAATACAAATTGATAAATATTTCACAATTTAAAATGAATAAATTCATATCATCGACACCACAAATCAATATTTTAATTAAACTATTTAAATTATAATCATAATAAACTTATTTCAGACTTTAAAACTAATAAATTTAAAGGAAATCAATGTAAAAATAATAATAAATATTCACGATTTAATCCTCCTCTAAATGAATAAATACCAGAATATAATTTACCATGTTGACTATATGCATAAAGATAAAGAGTATAAGCAGCTCTAAAAAAAGATAAAAAAATTAATATAAATATTGTAATTCAAGATCAACTTACAATTCTATTTAATAAAGAAATTTCTCCTAATAAATTTAATGTAGGAGGAGCAGCTATATTAGCTGAACATAATAAAAATCATCATAAAGTTATTGAAGGTATAAAATTTAATAATCCCTTATTAATTAATAAACTTCGTCTTCCTAAACGTTCATATCTAATATTTGCTAAACAAAATAAACCAGAAGAACATAATCCATGAGCAATTATTAATGTATAAGAACCAGAAATACCTCAATAAGTTAAAGTTATTAATCCTCTTAATACAATTCCTATATGAGCTACTGAAGAATAAGCAATTAAAGCCTTTAAATCTGTTTGACGTAAACAAATTAAACTAACCAAAACTCCTCCTACTAATCTAATACTAATAAATCAATAATTATATTTTACACCTAAAAATTGTAAAAAAAAAAATACCCGTAATAATCCATATCCTCCTAATTTTAATATAATACCAGCTAAAATTATTGAACCAGAAACTGGAGCTTCAACATGAGCTTTAGGTAATCATAAATGAACTAAAAATATTGGTATTTTTACTAAAAAAGGTAAAATTAAAAATAAATATATGATAATATATTGAAAATCAAAATTATTTATTAAATAAAAACTTATTGTATCCAATTTATTATATAAATAAAAAACAATAATTAATATAGGTAATGATACTAATAATGTATAAAATAACAAATATATACCCGCTTGTAATCGTTCAGGTTGATATCCTCAACCTAAAATTAAAAATAATGTTGGAATCAATCTACTTTCAAAAAATAAATAAAATATAAATAAATTTATTCTTATAAATGTTATTACTAATAAAAATAATAAAATTATAACATTTAATAAAAATAAATTTTTATAATTATTATATTTATTTACTGAATCACTTGCTATAAATATTAAAGTACAAATTCAAAAACTCAATAAAACTATTCCATAAGATAATAAATCTATTCCTAAAAAATAAGAAATCCCTACTCAATAATTTCTAAAAAAATTAGTTATAATTAAAATAAATCTAATAATAAATAATATATTTTGAACCATTCAAAATATATTTTTTATAAAACATAAAAAAAATATAAAAATTAATATAAATAAAATTTTTAACATTGTAAAATACTAAATGATTGAAAGTAATCATTTCCATATGTACGAATTATTGATACTAAAATTGATAAACCTAAAACACCTTCACATACACTAAAAGTTAAAAATACTATACTAAAATAATTTTCATAATTTATTATATTTAAATAAATAAATAATATATAAAATAAAGATAATACAATATATTCCAAACTTAATAATATTGATAATAGATGTTTTCGATTAGAAATAAAACTAAATACTCCTATAATTATCAAAAAAAAAGGTATACCTCAATTAATAAATATTATCATTAGTTTTAATAGTTTAATAAAAACATTGGTCTTGTAAATCAAAAATAAGAATATATTCTTTTTAAACTTCAAGAAAAAAGAAATATCTTTATCATTAATCTCCAAAATTAATATTTTAAATTAAACTATTTCTTGATATTATACAACTTACATTATATAGACTAACCTTAATTTCTAGATTTATTTTTTTACAAATAAATCATCCATTAAGTATAGGATTAATACTTTTAATTCAAACAGTAATAGTATCCTGTATTACAGGTTTAATAACTAAAAGATTCTGATTTTCTTATATTTTATTTTTAATTATAGTAGGAGGAATATTAGTTTTATTTATTTACATAACATCATTAGCTTCAAATGAAATATTTACTTTATCAATAAAAATAACAATTATTTCAATTATTATATTATTTTTTTTATTAATTATAATTTTTTTTATAGACAAAATATTTTTAACTTTTAATTCAATAAATACTGAAATAAATTCAATTTCAAATTTAAATTCTTATATTTCAGAAAATTCTCTTAATTTAATTAAATTATATAATTATCCAACAAATATAATTACAATTTTATTAATTAATTATTTATTAATTACAATAATTGCTTCTATTAAAATTACAAAATTATTTTATGGACCTATTCGATCAATAAACTAATGAACAAACCAATACGAACTTCCCACCCTATTTTTAAAATTATAAATAATGCATTAGTAGATTTACCTTCTCCATCAAATATTTCTGTTTGATGAAATTTTGGATCACTTTTAGGATTATGTTTAATTATTCAAATTTTAACAGGATTATTTTTAGCAATACATTATACTGCAGATATTAATATAGCTTTTAATAGAGTAGATCATATTTGTCGAAATGTAAATTATGGTTGATTATTACGAACATTACATGCTAATGGTGCATCATTCTTCTTTATTTGTATTTATTTACATATTGGACGAGGAATATATTATGGATCATATTTATTTACTCCTACATGATTAAGAGGAGTAATTATTTTATTTTTAGTAATAGCAACAGCTTTTATAGGATATGTTCTTCCATGAGGACAAATATCTTTTTGAGGAGCAACAGTAATTACTAATTTATTATCAGCAATTCCATATTTAGGAACAGACTTAGTACAATGAATTTGAGGAGGATTCTCAGTTGATAATCCAACATTATCACGATTCTTTACATTTCATTTTATTCTACCATTTATTGTATTAGCAATAGTTATAATTCACTTATTATTTTTACATCAAACTGGATCAAATAATCCTATTGGCCTAAATTCAAATTTAGATAAAATTCCATTTCATCCTTACTTTAGTTATAAGGATATTGTAGGTTTTATTGTTTTATTAATACTATTAACAATATTAACATTATGAAACCCATACTTATTAGGAGACCCTGATAATTTTATTCCTGCTAATCCACTAGTAACACCAGCTCATATTCAACCTGAATGATATTTTTTATTTGCTTATGCAATTTTACGATCTATTCCTAATAAATTAGGAGGAGTAATTGCATTAGTAATATCAATTGCAATTTTAATAATTATACCATTTTATAATTTAATAAAGTTTCGAGGTATTGAATTTTATCCTATCAATCAAATTTTATTTTGATACATAGTTACAATTGTAATTTTATTAACATGAATTGGAGCTCGACCAGTAGAAAACCCATTTGTTATTATTGGTCAAATTTTAACAATTCTTTATTTTTTATATTATCTTATTAATCCTTTAATTTCAAAATGATGAGATAATTTATTAAATTAAAATATTAAGTTAATGAGCTTGAATAAGCATATGTTTTGAAAACATAATATAGAAGCTAAAATCTTCTATTAACTTTACTAATAAAAATTATGCAAATTAAATAAATAAATAAATTTTTAATCCCACATAAAATAATAAATAATTTAAAGAAAAAGGTAAAAAACTCTTTCAAGCTAAATACATTAACTTATCATAACGAAAACGCGGCAAAGTACCACGAACCCAAATAAATATAAATGAAATAAATATTAATTTAAAATAAAAAAAAAAATTAAACACATCCCCTCCTAAAAAAATTAAAGAAAATAATATACTTATAAATAAAATTCTTGCATATTCAGATAAAAAAATTAATGCAAATCCTCCTCTTCTATATTCAACATTAAATCCAGAAACTAATTCTGATTCCCCTTCTGCAAAATCAAAAGGTGTTCGATTAGTTTCAGCTAAAGAAATTGTTAATCAAATAAATACCAAAGGATATAATATAAAAAAAAATCATAAATATTTCTGATAATAATAAAAATTTAATATATTATAATTATTAATAAGAAAAATAAATGATAATAAAATTAAAGCTAAACTAACTTCATAAGAAATTGTCTGAGCAACAGAACGTAAACTTCCTAATAATGCATAATTTGAATTTGATGATCAACCAGCAATTATAACTGTATAAACACCTAAACTAGTACAACATATAAAAAATAATAATCCTAAATTAAAAGAAAATAATTTAATAAAAAATGGTATACATATTCATAATAATAATGACAAAAATAATGAAAAAATAGGAGAAAAATAATATGAAATATAATTAGATAATAAAGGGTAAGTTTGTTCTTTTGTAAATAATTTAATTGCATCACAAAAAGGTTGAGGAATTCCCATTAATCCAACTTTATTAGGCCCCTTACGAATTTGAATATAACCCAAAACCTTTCGTTCTAACAATGTTAAAAAAGCAACACTTACTAATACACAAATAATTAATATTAAACTTATAATTAAAAATAAAATAATTTCTATATAAAACAAGTACTATTTGTAATATAAATTACATTTATAAATTCTAAATTTATTACATTAATCTGCCAAAATAGCTTATAATCAATTATTTATATTCTTTAATTAAAATATAATTATTTATATATTCAATCCTTTCGTACTAAAATATATTAATTTATTAAAGATAGAAACCAACCTGGCTTACACCGGTTTGAACTCAGATCATGTAAGATTTTAAAAGTCGAACAGACTTTAAATTTAAACGGCTACACCTAAAATTATTTCTTAATCCAACATCGAGGTCGCAATCTTTTTTATCGATATGAACTCTCCAAAAAAATTACGCTGTTATCCCTAGAGTAACTTAAATTTTTAATCATTAAAAATGGATCATTTATTCATAAATCAATGATTTAAATTTTAAAAGTTATTTAAATTTTAATATCACCCCAATAAAATATATAATTAATATTATAATTAAATTAATCTACAAAATTAAAATATAACATATATAAAGATTCATAGGGTCTTCTCGTCTTTTAAATTTATTTTAGCTTTTTGACTAAAAAATAAAATTCTATTATAAATTTAAATGAAACAGTTAATATTTCGTCCAACCATTCATTCCAGCCTTCAATTAAAAGACTAATGATTATGCTACCTTTGCACAGTTAATATACTGCGGCCATTTAAAAAAAATTCAGTGGGCAGGTCAGACTTTAAATTAATTTCTAAAAGACATGTTTTTGTTAAACAGGCGAACATTATTTTTGCCGAATTCTTTACATAAACTTTTCAATTTAAAATATATTTTTACAAAAATTATATACTAATTATATCATTATTACTTTATTTTTAATATTAAAATAAATATTTTAATAAAAAATTAAAATATAATAAATAATTTATAAAAAAAAATTAATTTATAACAAATTTAATAAAAATTGATACTTTTAAACATATTAAATTTTAAATATTATTTATTATTTATAAAAATTTATTTTATAGCTTATCCCATAAAATATTAAATTTCAAAAATTAATTAATTAAATAAATAAATAAGTAAATTTTGAAAATTAAATTAAATTTATTTCTTAAAAAACTAGATACCTTTAAAAACGAATAACATTTCATTTCTAATAAATTATTAAATATAATTTTATCACATTAACATTTTTAATTTATTAAATCTTTTAAAATCGAGAAAAATATATAAATATTTTTTATTTAATATACTCTGATACACAAGATACAATAAATAAAATTTTCTTTTAAAATAAAAATTTTTCATTATATTTCAATTTTATTTCACAATACTAATAAACTATTATTAAAATTATTTATTCTTTATATAATACTTAAACTATTAAATTTTATTATTATTTTAAATAATTAAATTTTTTAAAAAAAAAATAAATTAATAAATAATTATTAATCAATTTATATTGATTTGCACAAAAATCTTTTCAATGTAAATGAAATACTTTACTAAATAAGCTTTAAATTGATTCTAGATACACTTTCCAGTACATCTACTATGTTACGACTTATCTTATTTTAATAACAAGAGCGACGGGCGATATGTACATATTTTAGAGCTAAAATCAAATTATTAATCTTTATAATTTTACTATCAAATCCAATTTCATTAAATTTTTCATATTTAAATCCACATAAATAAATTTTATTGTAACTCATTTATACTTAAAAATAAACTACACCTTGATTTGATATTAATTTTTATATAAATTATAGAAAATTATTATTCTTATAAAATATTCTAATAACAACGATATATAAATTGAATTACAATTTTAAGTAAGGTACATCGCGGATTATCGATTATAAAACAAGTTCCTCTGAATAGACTAAAATACCGCCAAATTTTTTAAGTTTCAAGAATATATCTAATACTACTCAAATAAATTTATATTTATTTTAAATAATAGGGTATCTAATCCTAGTTTTTTTTTAAAATTTTATAGCTTCAATTAATTTTTAATTAAAAATTAAATTAATTTAAAATTTCACCTAATAAATTAATTATTATTTTTTATTATTAAAAAATTAATTTAACTTATATTAATAAAATTTACTTATATTATTTGTATAACCGCAACTGCTGGCACAAATTTTGTCAATATTAATTAATATTTCTATCTTTAAATTTCTTTAATTAATAATATTAATTATTGCAAATAAATAAATAATATTTATTTTTTAAATAAATATAAAATCACACAAAAATTTACATATAATATAAATTAAAAATAAATTTTTAAGCTAAAATAAAACTTTAAAAGAATTTAATATTTTATAATATATTTATATAATTAATAATAAATAATTATATAAATAACAAAAATTAATAACATAAATTTAAATTTAAATTCATAATATTTAATATAATTAAATAATTTTTTTAAGTAACAAATAATAAAAATTATTTAAAATTAATTTTTTAATAATAAAAAATAATAATTATTATTATTATAAATAATCCCCAATTTATTTATAAATAAATATACATTTACATATATAATTATTATTTTTATTATATAAAATAATAAATAATTAATTAAAAATTTAATTTTTAATTAATTTATATTTTAAATAATTAAAAATAATTAATAAATTCTATAATAATCAAAAACAATTTAAATAATTAAAAATAATTATAACTATTTTTTTTTTTTTTTTTTTAAATTAAATAATTTTATTATATATATATATATATAAATTATTTATATAATTAAATAATTTTTTTAAGTAACAAATAATAAAAATTATTTAAAATTAATTTTTTAATAATAAAAAATAATAATTATTATTATTATAAATAATCCCCAATTTATTTATAAATAAATATACATTTACATATATAATTATTATTTTTATTATATAAAATAATAAATAATTAATTAAAAATTTAATTTTTAATTAATTTATATTTTAAATAATTAAAAATAATTAATAAATTCTATAATAATCAAAAACAATTTAAATAATTAAAAATAATTATAACTATTTTTTTTTTTTTTTTTTTAAATTAAATAATTTTATTATATATATATATATATAAATTATTTATATAATTAATTAAATAATTTAATATTAATTATAAATTAATTAATATTCTTCAAAAAAACCCTAATTTTTATAAATAATAGATCAGTTTATAGATAACAAAAATATATATATTATGAGATGTATATTGATATAATTATATATATTTATTATAAATTATTTATATATATATATATAATTATTGATATAGAGTATAATGAAAAACTATAAATATAATAATTTTTATTATAAATTTATTAATAATTATAAATAATATAATGAAAATTTTAAATTAAATTTAAAAAATATATTATTCAATATATGATTTTTAAATTTAATTTAAAATTTTATAAATATTTTAATTATTTATAAATTATTATATTCATACAAAAATTTAATAAAATAATTAAAATTTAATTTAAATTTTTTTAATTATTTTTAATACTAATTTTAATTATTTAAATTGTTTAATAAAAGTAAAAAAATTTTTTTTTTATTTTTATTTAAAAACTATAAAT